ATAATTTATGGTTATCTTTGTTGGACTAATGAAATTAAGTATCCAGGCTCCGTTTTAAAAAGAATCCAATTGGTAATTATAATTCTATATAATTATGACTTGTATTGTATCATAAATGATTCAATTCCTATTTCTAAAGAAAAGTGATCTAAAATCGTTAATCAATTGAATAATATGGATGAATCGCGGAAGACATGAAATTAATAATAAATTTCATTAAGAAGTCATAGCAAAAAGAAGTGGTAAGGGAACCATTTGTCCTATATGTGCAAATCGAAATCGGGCGTATCTTTACCCGGAGTAGAGCATAAACCTAAAAAGATTTAAGAGGCCCCATTCAGGAACAAGAAAATGACATTGTGATTTGGATCTCAATGAAAAAATACATCAATAATAAGTTAATTCGATAAGTTTGAAATTCTTTTTTTATATCCTACGATAAGATAAGGAAAAGAATCAAAAAACATTTTTATTGAAAAATCGGAGAAAAAGTCCTCTCGTTAAAAGTTAGAAAGAACCTACTATGATATAAAAAACGAAAGAGGGCTGGAATCTAGACATTGATTTTTCGCAAATTTTTTGTTTTGAGCCGTATGCAGAAAAAAGTGCATGTACGGTTCCTAAGGGATACAACTTTGCCCTAATCAACCGACTTTATCGAGAAAGATTACTTTTTTTAGGACAAGCAGTTGATAGCGAGATCTCGAATCAACTTATTGGTCTTATGGTATATCTCAGTATCGAGGATGATACCAAAGATCTTTATTTGTTTATAAACTCTCCTGGCGGATGGGTAATACCTGGAGTCGCTATTTATGATACTATGCAATTTGTGCGGCCCGATGTACATACAATATGCATGGGATTAGCTGCTTCAATGGGATCTTTTATCCTGGTTGGAGGGGAAATTACCAAACGTCTAGCATTCCCTCACGCTTGGCGCCAATGAGGTTTTTTGAGAGAAACAAAAGACTATGCCTTCGCCATATAAAATAGAAATATTAAGTAAAAATAGCATGGCATTTCGAACTCGATATGAGAAAATTTTTATTATTAAAAAAATTAGATTATATATCGAGAGAGTAGTATAAAATAAAGAGTATTTCTGATTTTATCTTATCGATCGGGAATCCTGTTCAGCGTCACAAACTTTTTTCATACCATAGATCTCTTAACAATATTTTGATTTATTGTATAAATCCAATAAAAAATATTTGTTTATTTACTTTTTTTATTATATTTGGTTGGATAAAAAAGAAACTTTGGGATTGCTGAATCACAGACAAATAAATACCAAAAAATAAATAATAAATATATAAAGCAACGGAACCACCATAGTATTTTTTAACTCCTACAAAAAGAAGGGTGGTAATTTGATCATTTACCAATATGAGTCTCATAGATCCTATTTTTCTTTTTCCGCGATGGAAGGTAAGGATCAATTTTATTGTAGAGCCGTATGCAATGCACAAAAAATGCCCGTACGGTTATTCTATTTTTTCTTAGTTTTTTTATCTTTATTTATTTTATCTTCACTCCATCATCGAGATCGAAGAACCTTTATTAGGTTATATCATCAGGGTAATGATTCATCAACCCGCTAGTGATTTTTATGAAGCACAAACGGGAGAAGCTATCTTGGAAGCGGAAGAGCTGCTAAAACTGCGTGAAACCATCACAAGGGTTTATGTACAAAGAACGGGCAAACCCTTATGGGTTGTATCTGAAGACATGGAAAGAGATGTTTTTATGTCAGCAACAGAAGCCCAAGCTTATGGAATTGTTGATCTTGTAGCAGTTGAATGAGAAAATAGGATGGATTTCTTGAAAATCCGTAATTTATTATTTTATCTTCTTACCGAGTTCAATATTTTATTATATTAAATCGAAGTAATTTATAATCATCCGGTTAGGATCGATCTAAACCAGCTCATTATGTATACTATTCAACATGCCAACGATTAAACAACTTATTAGAAATACAAGACAGCCAATCAAAAATGTCACGAAATCCCCTGCTCTTCGGGGATGCCCTCAGCGTCGAGGAACATGTACTAGGGTGTATGTGCGACTCGTTCAGATCATGGGCTGGGACAAAAGAAAAATATTTTCCAGTATGAATGATCAGTACCGATCAATAGGATAAAATTCAATAGGATAAAACGGAAGAACTCCATCCCATTCACTCTCTAAAAAGAATAAGATCTCTCTTTCTATTGTGTATGAAATTTATGGTTTCCATTGGTGCAAATCCAATTACCCTCAATTTAAATTTAAGATGAAAAAAAAATTCCCCAGTGGTATTAAATGGTTATCCATTAAGCGGGGACAATCTTATAAAAAAAAAAGAAAGATTCGACTTCCATTCTTGTAAGAACGGACTAAGAGGGTCAGCTACCCAGCTAACTTTCATAATTAAATACCGTTACTGTACTGTATTAGGTGGATCCCCTTGTGAAAGACCTATTACTGGCTAAATTATGGGTAGAGCCAAAGAGTG